TCCAAGAACTACTATTATCATTACATGTATGATACTCAATCTAGTTGGAATAATCACATTAATAGTTGCATTAATAATTATCTTCATTTTGAAGTTAGTATTAATAGTTCTATTTCAGGTAATACCGATTATTACAGTAACAGTTATAATTATAGTTTCATTTATACTGAAAGTAGTGAAAATGGGAATTCGAGTATAAAAACTCGTAATAATGGCAGCGATCTCAATATAAGAGAAGAGTCTAATGATTTCGATATAAATCAAAGATACAAACATTTATGGGTTCAATGCGAAAATTGTTATGGATTAAATTATAAAAAATTTTTTAAGTCAAAAATGAATATTTGTGAACAGTGTGGATATCATTTGAAAATGAGTAGTTCAGATAGAATCGCACTTTTGATTGATTCGGGCACTTGGGATCCTATGGATGAAGAGATGATCTCTATGGACCCTATTGAATTTCATTCAGAGGAAGAACCTTATAAAGATCGTATTGATTTTTATCAAAGAAAAACAGGTTTAACTGAAGCTGTTCAAACAGGCATAGGTCAACTAAATGGTATTCCAATAGCAGTTGGGGTTATGGATTTTCAGTTTATGGGAGGTAGTATGGGATCCGTAGTCGGCGAGAAAATCACCCGTTTGATCGAGTATGCTACTAATCGATCTTTACCTGTCATTATTGTGTGTGCTTCTGGGGGAGCACGCATGCAAGAAGGAAGTTTGAGCTTGATGCAAATGGCTAAAATATCTTCTGCTTTATATGATTATCAATCAAATAAAAAGTTATTCTATATATCAATCCTGACATCTCCTACAACTGGTGGAGTAACAGCCAGTTTTGGTATGTTGGGAGATGTCATTATTGCTGAACCAAATGCCCACATTGCATTTGCGGGTAAAAGAATAATTGAACAAACATTGAATAAAACAGTACCCGATGGTTCACAAGCGGCTGAGTATTCATTCCATAAGGGCTTATTTGATCCAATCGTACCACGTAATCCTTTAAGGGGTGTTCTGAGTGAGTTATTTCAGCTCCACGGTTTCTTTCCTCTGAATCACAATTCAATATATTAAAGTATAGCACTCGATTCAATTCAATTATTTGTAGCGAACGAGTATTTAGTTCATCGTAAAAAAAAAAAACTTAAGTTAAGAAGAGTGGTGTTTTCTTTGGTGACATAAGTTCCACTTGTAGTAAGAGCCGGAAGTTTCGGATAATTATTATTTTTTCCTCCAGATCGATTATTCTATTTTTTATCTTATCCCTAATTCCTGATTACTAATCATGAATCCTTTATAAATCAATTAGGATAAACAAAGATAAAAGAGTTAAGTTTCTCCTTCCGAGGAATTGGGGGAAGGGAAGACATTAATAAAAAAAGAATTTTCTTTGGCCTTCTTAACGTATTAATTTCATTTTAATAGAGACAATAATATAAATATATCTTATTATCTTATTAATAATATATCATATTTGAATCTTAATATTAATTATAAGATATAAGATTCAAATATGATATATTATAGAAAGGAGTGAAAGAACCCTCACTTTGATTTTTTATTATAGAATCGAGTTACCGTTTGCTTTGTTGGATTCGATTAGTGAAAGTCGTGAACTCATAATAAACTCTTAAATACCCTTAGTAAAAAAAAAAAAAATAGAAAGAATCAAAAAGGATGGAAGAAGAAGAATAGGAAAGTTTTTTATATTAAAGTGAATTATCATACATATTTATGTAGAACGATGAATTAGGTACACTTAATTCAGGTCTATATTCCTTGCACTTATTAACTACTTAATATTATTTATATTAGATATACTTATCATAAGATATCTTTAAAATACAAATATTAAATTGGGGCACCCATTCTATGACAGATCTACCCTCTATTTTTGTGCCTTTAGTGGGCCTAGTATTTCCGGCAATTGCAATGGCTTCTTTATTTCTTCATGTCCAAGAAAATAAGATTGTCTAGATTCGATGAGAGCAAATCTTATCAATTTATTTCGACACTGGATCATAATACACATATTTATTTAGTCTAATATGGTACGATATGTGGCTCTTTCCGAACACAAATGAGAGACTCATATGCATACGGATACACGATATCTACATAAATGCAGATTATATATGGGTATAGCTGGTTAAAAATGGATCGGCGAATAGTTTGAAATATAAAGTCAATTTATCTAACTAATTACTCCTAATAGTTCCCGTCAAAATAGTGCTAGTTGATGAGAGTTACTTGGGGGTCAAGAAAAGTAAAGTCAAATTCATTTGGGTTATTCTCTCAATTCCAATCGAATACAACCTTAATATAGTAAGTATAGTATGAACTGGCGATCAGAGCATATCTGGATAGAACTTATAACGGGGTCTCGAAAAACAAGTAATTTTTTTTTGGCCTGTAGCCTTTTTTTAGGTTCATTAGGGTTCTTAGTGGTTGGAACTTCCAGTTATCTCGGTAGGAATCTTATATCCGTATTTCCATCTCAGCAAATATTTTTTTTTCCGCAAGGGATCATAATGTCTTTTTATGGGATCGCAGGTCTATTTATTAGCTCCTATTTGTGGTGTACAATTGCGTGGAATGTAGGTAGTGGTTATGACCGATTTGATAGAAAAGAAGGAATTGTTTGTATTTTTCGTTGGGGATTTCCTGGAATAAATCGTCGCATTTTCCTTCGTTTCCTTATGAGAGATATCCAATCCATCAGAATGGAGGTTAAAGAGGGTCTTTATCCTCGTCGTGTCCTTTATATGGAAATAAGAGGCCAAGGGGCGGTTCCCTTGACTGGCACTGATGAGAATCTTACTCCACGAGAAATTGAACAAAAAGTTGCCGAATTAGCCCATTTCTTGCGTGTACCAATCGAAGTATTTTGAAATGAAGAATTTAATGTTTTCTCAGTATGAGGGAGGGGACTTGCTAATTCCCTTTTTAATACAATTGAAGTTTCTTCAAAAAACTTATTTGATTAAAACATATTAGATTTGATTTCTCCCTTCTGTTAGCGGGTAAACCCACATGGAATAAAACAAAAGTGGGAGATTTTATATGGAACAACTCAATTCTAATAAAAATACATTTTTTCTATACCAAAACCCCTTTTTTATGCGCAGGGAGCCCCTAATTTAGAATTTATACTAAATAAAATTTTATATAATTTATACTAATAAAAATAAAAAGTCTAATTAAGTATGCATTCATCAAACATATTCGAACATTGATTTTGTAATACAGAATTCATCTTTTTAGACCCAATATTTCGAATTTATAGATTACATTATTTCTGGACTGTGGTTAGGTGGTGAAACATTTCGAAATAATTATCCGAGAAGGCATTTTTTGTTTCGAAATCCAAATCATATTTGTTACTTCTAGTGGATTTTCGAGTATTCATCGATAGGACCAAATAACAAATGGAGATGAAATTAGTTGGAATTTACCCAATAGAGATATCTCAATATTTTCTAAATACAAGGACTAAATTTTGACACAAAAATGGGAATAAATTTATTGGTTCGATACGATACCTTAGTTATAGAATCTGTGTTCAGATAAATATCTGATAAAATCCACGAATGCAGCGGATTCATTAACAATTTACAGATAAAAAATGAAAAAAAAAAAAAATCATTGACTTCCCTCCCATATTTTGTATCCATAGTATTTTTGCCCTGGTGGGTCTCTCTTTCATTTAATAAAAATCTGGAACCTTGGGTTATAAATTGGTGGAATACCCGGCAATCCGAAACTTTCTTGAATGATATTCAAGAGAAAAGGATTCTAGAAAAATTTATAGAATTAGAAGAACTATTCCTCTTGGACGAAATGATAAAGGAATACCCTGAAACACAGATACAAAAGCTTCGTATAGGAATACACAAGGAAACGGTACAATTAGTCAAAACACACGATGAGTATAATCTCCATATCATTTTTAATTTATCGACAAATATAATCTGTTTCGCTATTCTAAGTGGTTATTGTATTCTGGGTAATGAAGAACTTGTTATTCTTAATTCTTGGGTTCAGGAATTCCTGTATAACTTGAGTGACACAATAAAAGCTTTTTCAATTCTTTTAGTTACTGATTTATGGATCGGATTTCATTCAACCCATGGTTGGGAACTTATGATTGGTTCAGTCTACAACGATTTTGGATTGGCTCATAACGATAAAATTATATCCGGTCTTGTTTCCACTTTTCCAGTTATTCTAGATACAATTGTGAAATATTGGATCTTCCATTATTTAAATCGTGTATCTCCTTCGCTTGTAGTCATTTATCATTCAATCAACGAATAAAGAACTCATTTAGTCTCTTGATATCAATCAAATAAGAATGTTTCTTCGTGTTTAAAGAATAAAGAAAGTATTTTCAATCTTACTTATTCTTTATTTATACTTATACCTGTTCAAGGTATTCGTCCCATATTCTAGTACAATTATTCCAGTACAATGGCAGACTCGTGGATAGGGAACTACACTAATTAGTTACCTTTCTAATTTATTGTAGAAATTCTGGGATCAATGATTGAACCATGCAAAATAGAAATATTTTTTCTTGGGTAAAGGAACAGATGACTCGATCCATTTCTGTATCAATCATGATATATGTAATAACTCGGGTATCGATTTCAAATGCATATCCCATTTTTGCGCAGCAGGGTTATGAAAATCCGCGTGAAGCAACTGGACGAATTGTATGTGCAAATTGCCATTTAGCTAATAAGCCCGTGGATATTGAAGTTCCGCAAACTGTACTTCCTGATACTGTATTTGAAGCAGTTGTTCGAATCCCCTATGATATGCAACTGAAACAAGTTCTTGCTAATGGGAAAAAGGGGGCTTTGAATGTGGGAGCTGTTCTTATTTTACCCGAAGGATTTGAATTAGCCCCCCCCGATCGTATTTCTCCCGAGGTGAAAGAAAGGACGGTAAATCTATCCTTTCAGAGTTACCGTCCCAATAAAAGAAAT